GAAAACCGAACTATTATACAATGAGGGAGTATAGAAAAATATAGAAAAAGAGAGAGATGGTAGAAAAGGGGGAGAGATGGGGGAAGAAGATAGGAAGGGGAATAAGGGGGCTCTTTAGGCAGGAGACGGGGGAATTCCTTAAGTTAAGAAAGAAAAAAGAATAAGAACACGGATACATAACATAAAAAAAAGAATAAATAAGACGATATTCGCCCTCCCCCTACATATTTAATTTCTTCTCCTATACAAAAACCAGCAAGACCTACTCCATTGGTAATTCCATCAATGACACCCTTATCGAAAAACTGCGTTAGTTCAGTTAATCCTCTTATACCCAGGGTAAAGACCCTAGTATAGAAAATATCTATATAACCACGATTATATGACCAACTGTATATCTTTTTTTTTACTTGATCCGAAAAAAACTTTTTCGGACTCTCTTTTACAAGAGAATTTATTAAATCCAAATTCTGAAAAAAGGAATAAGCGGATCCATAGAAGATATATGCTATGGATAGACCAAACATAGCTAGACTTACAGAAGAAATTGCATTAGTGATAAATTCATATGAATTTATGGAAGAATTAGAACTTTCCTGGAAAAGGTTTATTGAGGGAGTTAACCACTTTGATAATATGGTTAACTCTGCTATTCCATTATCCATTACTCCATTATCGAAATGGATTCCTATGGATCCAATGAACAAAGTAAAAAGCAGTAATATAAAAAGAGGGAATAGCATAGTATTTCCCGTTTCATGAGGATAGACAAAAGTGTTTTTAGCCCCAAAGGAAGTACTAAAGGACCCTATCCTATTTCTTGTATTACCATGAATTTTGGATATATTTTGTGAAAAAAAAGAAACTCCACTCTTCGTTGTTGATAAAATGAAATCTCTATTCACTCCTTTGGGTATCCTTTTTCCCCATAAGGATATTGAATACAACGAACCCTCTTTAGTGCTACTGTAATTTTGAAAATGAACACGCAGGTACCCATCAAAAGTAAGTAAATATATCCGAAACATATAAAACGCAGTTAATCCTGCAGTAAAAGAGGCTATTATTCCAAAAAAGGGTGAATACAACCAACTATTACTAAGGATTTCATCTTTGGACCAGAAGCAAGCAAGAGGTGGAATACCACAAAGAGAAAGCGTACCCCATAAAAAAGTAGTTCTTGTAATTGGAACGTATTTTCTTAAACCACCCATAAGAACCATATTCTGACTTTTATCTGGTGAATATCCAACAAGAGGTTCCATTGAATGAATAATGGATCCGGATCCCAAGAACAATAAAGCTTTCGAATAAGCATGAGTGATCAAATGGAATAAAGCAGCTTGATAAGAACCTATACCTAGAGCTAACATCATATAACCCAATTGAGACATTGTAGAATAGGCTAAGCTTCTTTTAATATCTCTCTGAGCAAGAGCTAAAGTAGCTCCTAAGAAGAGTGTTATTGTACCTACTAAAGAAATGAAATTCATTATTAAAGGTAGGGATATGAAAAGAGGAAGAAGTCGAGCTAGAAGAAAAATCCCCGCAGCAACCATAGTTGCTGCGTGTATAAGAGCCGAAATGGGAGTGGGTCCTTCCATAGCATCGGGTAACCATACGTGAAGAGGGAATTGTGCAGATTTCGCAACTGCACCAAGAAATAATAAAAAAGCACACAAAGTAGTAAGTAAGGAATTAATCCCATTATTAGGAATCCAGTTATTAGCTATTTTGAACAAATCCCGAAACTCTAAACTACCTGTTATCCAAAAAAAACCTAAAATTCCTAATAACAGACCAAAATCCCCTACACGATTAGTTACAAAAGCTTTTTGACAAGCACTCGCTGCAATTGGCCGTGTAAACCAAAAGCCTATCAATAAATAGGAACACATTCCCACAAGTTCCCAAAAAAAATAAATTTGTATCAAATTGGAACTAGTAACCAATCCCAACATGGAAGTATTGAAAAAACTTATATAAACAAAAAATCTCAAATATCCTTCATCGTGAGACATATAATCGTCACTATAAATAAGAACGAGGATTCCTACAGTAGTAATTAGTATTAACATAATAGAAGTAAGCGGGTCGATCAAGTATCCAAATTCTAAGGAAAAATCATTATTGACGGTCCAAGACCATAGATATTGATAGATAGAACTTCCATTTATTTGTTGAATAGATAGGTGAACTGAGAATACCATAGCTATACTTAAGAGTAAAACACAAGGAAAAGCCCATATGCGACGAAGATTTTTTGTTGCTGTCGGAATAAGAATAAGTCCAAACCCCATTGACATAATAACTGGAAGTGGGAGAAGAGGGATTACCCATGCATATTGATATGTATGTTCCATAAGAAAAGAAATTGCAATTTTTACTTGAAATTTTTCTATAAAATAAAATTGTTTCCGATTCACCAAACCAATTCTTATCTCTTTCTGAAGGAATTCAAAAAAATAAGAATAAGACAAAATACTGGAATTCTTCATTTTTCCAAATTTCTCTCATTGAAATAATCAAAAATGAAGAATGGGTTTACTTGGTTAAATTCAAAAAGTTAATTAAATAACTTTGTTACCTAGTTATTACCTAAAGAAGGATATTTGTTAAAATACAAAAAAGGATTGAATCATTTTACTTTCTATTCATTTTTGTATTTCTTTCTATTAAAATGAAGATGAAGCAGCTCTCATGTTTCGTAACTGATTGATTGAATTCCAATGAAAACCTATGTTTATAGGAAATTATCGAATATTCCTTACTTCATATAGAACTGAAATCCTAATGACTAGAATTACCTAAGTTTTAGAATGTCTTGTTTAAGAGACTAAGTATTTTTTTTGTTTTGATTGGAATTCCATTATGGAATACCATTCTGAACTTAATTAACTATTTGAATTTTCCCTTCCTTTTATCCCCCCATCTTATATGGGGGATAGGCCGTAGATTTATATATGGAGTATACTTAATATATAAATTGATTTAATTTAAATAGAAAACCTTTGTATATATTCTATATTATTAAAACAAAGTATAAAATAAAACAAAGTATAAAATATATATGAAAAATATGCTAAAAAATTCTTGTCTTATCCACATTAGAGAAAATAAAGTAAAAAAGAATTCAGAATTTCAGTTCAGTATCTAAGTATAAATACTAAGAAAAAGTATAAATACTAAGAAAAAACAGAAAGAAGGATTGATTTGCGGCAATAGATGTCTTTCACATACAACTAGAAAAAAGTAATCTCCTTTTTGAATGGCAGTTCCAAAAAAACGTACTTCGATGTCAAAAAAGCGTATTCGTAAAAATCTTTGGAAGAAAAAGACTTATTTTTCCATAGTACAATCTTATTCTTTAGCAAAATCAAGATCATTTTCCAGCGGTAGTGAGCATCCAAAACCAAAGGGTTTTTCTGGGCAACAAACAAACAAATAATCTGGTTTTGGAATAATCTGAATTGACCTATCCCAAAGAAATTCCAATTATTTAATATGAATAATTCGGATTAATTAATGAATGTACTTTTATGTGTCGAATTCCTCGGTACAATATTCTTAGAACTAACCCCTCTGATATATAGAACAAAAGTTTTTGGTATACTGTGTCCTAAGTATTCTTTTCCTATCAACGAACTTTTCATAATAGAATCCTCATAATAAAATATGAGGATTCTATTATGAAAAGTAGAGTATTCTTGCAATAGGACTTACAACTTCTACCTATCTTATCAAAAATCCACAAAAAAATAGGTTTAGGCTTGGTAAATCATATTAATAAGAGCATAAAGGCTTTCATTCTAGAAATTTTGCTAAAATCCAAAATTCTTTGTATTTAATGATGAAATTATAGAAATTCTAATGGATAGATGGAAAGATTTTTTTTTATTTCAATGAGAAACTAATTAGAAAAAAATGAGTTCTATATTGCAACTGAGAAAAAACAGTTCCAACTCTTTCAAGCTTTGTTTCTATTGGGCAAAGCAAGAGTTTATTGTTAAAAAAATCCCCAATGATACTACCAAACGAAGTCCATTTTAATGAAGATTCTAATGTTCCTAAATTCTATGGACTCTCCCAATCTCGACGATTTGCGAGAAAATAACTATTATTCTTTTAACTTCCCTATTATTTAAAGTTAGCCGCCATGGTGAAATTGGTAGACACGCTGCTCTTAGGAAGCAGTGCTCAAGCATCTCGGTTCGAGTCCGAGTGGCGGCATTCTCGAAAAAGAATACAATAGATTAGAAAATGGATTCAATTCGAAATTTCCTATTTTGTAATGGGACCTTCTCCTTATGCTATTTGCAACTTTAGAACATATACTAACTCATATCTCTTTCTCAACCATTTCAATTGTGATTACAATTCATTTGATAACCTTATTAGTTCGTGAACTTGGGGGATTACGTGATTCGTCAGAAAAAGGAATGATAGCTACTTTTTTCTCTATAACAGGATTCCTAGTTTCTCGTTGGGCTTCTTCGGGACATTTTCCATTAAGTAATTTATATGAGTCATTGATCTTCCTTTCATGGGCTCTGTATATTCTTCATACGATTCCTAAGATACAGAACTCTAAAAATGATTTAAGCACAATAACTACGCCAAGTACTATTTTAACGCAAGGCTTTGCCACGTCGGGTCTTTTAACTGAAATGCATCAATCCACAATACTAGTACCTGCTCTACAATCTCAGTGGTTAATGATGCATGTCAGTATGATGTTACTAAGCTATGCAACTCTTTTGTGCGGATCCTTATTATCCGTCGCTCTTCTAATCATTAAATTTCGAAAGAATTTCAATTTCTTTTTAGAAAAGAAAAAAAATGTTTTAAATAAAACATTTTTCTTTAGTGAGTTTAGTGAGATTGAATATTTCTATGTAAAAAGAAGTGCTTTAAAAAACACCTCTTTTCCTTCATTTCCAAATTATTACAAATATCAATTAATTGAGCGTTTGGATTCTTGGAGTTATCGTGTCATTAGCCTAGGGTTTACCCTTTTAACCATAGGTATTCTTTGTGGAGCAGTATGGGCTAATGAGGCGTGGGGATCCTATTGGAATTGGGATCCTAAGGAAACTTGGGCATTTATTACTTGGACCATATTCGCAATTTATTTACATAGTAGAACAAATCCAAATTGGAAGGGTACGAATTCCGCACTTGTAGCTTCGATAGGATTTCTTATAATTTGGATCTGCTATTTTGGTATCAATCTATTAGGAATAGGTTTACATAGTTATGGTGCATTTACATTACCATCTAAATGATTACATAACATAAAACCTTCGTGAAATGAAAGTTTTTCCATTTTTGTTTGATTTGAGAACCCTTGAACGCCTTCTCAAAGGGTTCTCAAAAATTCGAGATAGATCTAATTAGACTTTTTTACTTTTTTCTGAATTATTTGGTTTTTCCACTATGGAATATAGAGCGGACTAGTAAAAAAAAATTATTTAGGATAATAATTGGATAAGAGAGCCTCTACCTTGTCAACCGATAGCGAGAGAACAAAATCTGGATAAATACCAATTCCTATTACTGGTAAAAAGATACAGATTAAAAGAAAGAGTTCTCGTGGTCCAGAATCCACCAAATTTGTGTTTGGAACATGAAATAGCTTGTACCCATAGAACATCTGGCGTAACATAGATAATAAAAAAATAGGAGTTAATATCATTCCAATTGCCATTACAAAAGTAATTAGCATTTTTGGTATTAACAGAAATTTTGGACTAGTAATTAGTCCAAAAAATACTACTAATTCTGCAACAAAACCGCTCATTCCTGGTAAGGCAAGAGAAGCCATTGAAAAGCTACTAAACATGGTAAAAATTTTCGGCATTGGGATAGATATCCCCCCCAGTTCTTCGAGATAAACAAGACGCATTCTATCACAAGCCGTTCCCGCCAAGAAAAAAAGTGTAGCACCAATAAATCCATGGGATAGTATTTGTAAAATAGCTCCATTGAGTCCAATGTTGGTTATGGAACCAATTCCTATAATTATGAAACCCATGTGAGATACGGAGGAGTAGGCTATTCTTTTTTTGAAATTTCGCTGACCAAGAGAAGTTGAAGCTGCATAGATTATTTGCATCGCTCCTATTATTACCAACCAGGGGGAAAATAGATAATGAGCATGAGGTAACAATTCCATATTGATCCGAATCAATCCGTATGCTCCCATCTTTAATAGGATTCCCGCTAAAAGCATACATGTACTGTAATGCGCTTCCCCATGGGTATCTGGTAACCACGTATGTAGGGGTATAATCGGCAATTTGACAGCATAAGCAATAAGGAAGCCAAAATAAAATAGTATTTCCAATGTTGCAGGGTATGATCGATTAATTAATCTTTCCAAATCTAATCTTGGTTCGTTGGAACCATATAAGCCCATACCTAGAACTCCGATTAAGAAAAAAATGGAACCGCCTGCAGTATACAAAATAAATTTTGTAGCTGAATACAGACGCCTCTTTCCCCCCCACATGGATAAAAGTAAGTAAACAGGAATTAATTCTAACTCCCACATGATAAAAAAAAGTAAAAGGTCTCGCGAAGAAAATAATCCTATTTGACCACTATACATTGCTAGCATCAGGAAATAGAATAATCGCGAATTCCGGGTAACTGGCCAAGCTGCTAAAGTAGCTAAAGTAGTGATAAATCCTGTCAATAAAATAGATCCTAATGAAAGTCCATCGATTCCCAATCTCCAGTGGAAATCAAAGACATCTATCCATTTAGAATCCTCCTTTAATTGGATTAAGGGATCCTCCAATTGGAAATGATAACAGAATGCATAAGTCATTAGAAGGAATTCTAATAAACAAATAGATATAGTATACCACCTAACGATTTTGTTTCCCCTATGAGGTAAAAAGAAAATTAATGAACCTGCAAATATCGGCAAAACAACAAGTATTGTTAACCAAGGAAAATAACTCATGATAAAGTGATAAAGAGAAGATACGTTTTGACCAGAAAAGCCCGTGCTCGAAATAAGCGAGCACAGGCTTCCTCGGTAAAGAGGAATCAGACGATTCAAGTGGAGTTTTTTGTAACGTATCAATAAGATAGAGCCATGCTGCGGGTTGTTTCAGGCCCTAAATAAACGCGGACACTTAAAAAATCTGTTGGGCAGGCGGATTCGCATCTCTTACAACCCACACAATCTTCGGTTCTCGGCGCGGAAGCAATTTGCTTGGCTTTACACCCATCCCAGGGTATCATTTCTAATACATCTGTTGGACAAGCTCGTACACATTGAGTGCATCCTATACATGTATCATAAATTTTTACGGAATGTGACATTGGATCTATAAATTTGCCTTTTCAACATAAAAATTTTCGATCTGGTAAAAATAAAATTAGTACTATATGAGTCATATGTATTGTAGACACCAGACGAAGCAATGGTTTATCCAAACTTCAACAAATAAATAAATAAAATAATGCAATATATTTCTTAATCCGTTTGTGAGAAAGCGTGAAAAGAGCCAAGAGACTTGAATTTTTGGCTTCAACAATCATAATTATACAAATTGTACATACGAATTCGAATTAGCCAATTTATTGGCTATCGTCTTTTCAATATAAATTATTGCAATATTCAAATTGCAATATCAATGAATTGCAAAAATTCAATAAGTAAAAAAGAATACTATGTAATAACCTAATCAAAAAATAGATATTATAAAATAATAAGAAAATAGTATTTGATTTCTATTCATCTTAATATTTGATATTATTAATATATGTGCGCCTTTGTTTAGAGGATTTTATGTCTAATTATTCAAAAAATTAGATTGATTGATACGAGTTGATTTCTTGTTACGATGGATGGAAGAAAGAATGGATAGTCCAATAGCTGCTTCAGCAGCCGCAAGGGCTATAACAAAAATTGCGAAAATGTCTCCTTTTAATTGGCGACTATCAAATAGATCAGAAAATGTTACGAGATTTAGATTAATTGAATTCAGTATAAGTTCAAGACATATTAGAGCTCTAACCATGTTTCGGCTTGTGATCAATCCATAGATACCAATCGAAAATAAATAGACACTAAAAAAAAGTACATGCTCAAACATCATTAACTAACTCCTTATCAATCTCGATTCATTTCAATATGAGGACAAGAATTGAACCGATTCCATTAATTAGAATAGAACAGTTACACAACAAAAGAGAAAAGAAGGTATTTGTTGGCAGTAGATGGGTTTTACTAAATCAAAATTGTGATTCTTTAGTTATTTATTTTAGATTTGAAATTCTAAGAATTTTGACTAATTCTAAGTATTTCTTATTGCCGAGCCATAGTAATTGCACCTATTAAAGAAACTAGAAGAATTATGGAAATGAGTTCAAACGGAAGATAAAAATCAGTTGCTAAATGAATCCCAATTTGTTGAACGTTATTTATGAGACCCTGTTCTACTATTTGGTTTGATCTTGTAGTCCAAAGAATTCCATACCATGACGTATCTGGGATAGTAGTCATTAGTGAAAAAAGAATAGTTATACAAACGAGTGAAGTGAACCCATCTCCAATAGTCCAATAATTCTTATTTTTAGACCATTCTGAGCCATTTACGAACATTACGGCAAATATGATCAAAACATTTATAGCTCCCACATAAATAAGAAGTTGTGCGACAGCTACAAAGTAGGAATTCAATAAAATATAGAATAAGGATATACAAACAAGAACTAATCCCAGCGAAAAGGCAGAATAAATTGGGTTGGTAAGTAATACTACTCCTAGACCTCCTAGTAGAAGAACAAATCCCCCAAATAGCACAAGAATCTCATGTATTGGTCCAGGTAAATCCATTATGGATAAGAAGAAATTAATAGTATAAAATTTTTCATGAACTGACTAAAACTAAAAGATTCAAGGAAGGAAAAAGGGATTAGGATATTTTTTTGTATATAAGTTGTATAGTTAGAAATCACATCACGAAAATCTACTCTCATTTTAAATCAGGAATAATTTGCAATAAGCAGTAGTTATTCGTTTTTCTTTATAGTTAATAAAAAACTATTGGATTTTTCTTTTTTGTTAGAAAAATCCTAGTAACTAATAATTAGTAACCGTTCTTGAATTCCAAGATTTTTCTTCGTCTATTTTACTTTGAGTCGAATTCCTAACTGTTTGAATTGTGTAATCTCCCATTATGGAGATTGGTAACCGACTCAAAGCAATTTGATTGTAATTCAATTCATGACGATCATAAGTAGAAAGTTCATATTCTTCAGTCATTGATAAACAGCTTGTCGGACAGTACTCAACACAATTACCACAAAATATACAAACTCCGAAATCAATACTATAATTAAGCAATTGTTTCCTTTTAATATCCTTTTCAAATCTCCAATCCACAAGGGGTAGATCTATCGGGCATACGCGAACACATACTTCACAAGCAATACATTTATCAAATTCAAAGTGGATTCGCCCCCGGAAACGCTCCGATGTAATTGATTTTTCATAAGGGTAGTGAATCGTTATAGGTAAACGATTTGTGTGGGATAAGGTAATTATGAAACTTTGACCAATGTACCTTGCAGCGCGTATTGTTTGTTGACCATAACTCATGAACCCAGTTACCAGAGGGAACATATTCTAAATATCTATGAAAAAGGTATGTTTCTTTCTCTTGTTTGAGAGAACTTTTGTGTTGAAAATATTCTTACTGTTATTGTATTATCTTATTTATAGTGAAACAAGTTGGGAAGAAGTTGTTAATAAGAGATTGCCCAGGGAAATAGGTAAAAGAAATTTCCATCCAAGATTTAATAACTGATCCATTCTCATCCTGGGTAAAGTCCATCTTATTGTGATAGAAATGAAGAGAAATAAATAAGCTTTAGTTAATGTAATAAAGATACCCATTGTCATTTCCAAAATTCCAACCATTTTATTCATTTGGAAAAATTCAAAAAAGGATATATAGGGAATAGAGAAATTCCACCCGCCTAAGTAGAGAACTGTTACAAATAAAGAGGAAACTAATAAATTTAGGTAAGAAACAAGATAAAATAAACCATATTTGATACCGGAATATTCAGTTTGATAACCTGCTACTAATTCTTCCTCTGCTTCTGGTAAATCAAAGGGTAATCTTTCACATTCTGCCAAAGAAGAAATTAGAAAAACCAGAAAACCTATAGGCTGACGCCAAAGATTCCATCCAAAAAAACCATATTTTGACTGTGCTTCAACTATATCAACTGTACTTGAACTGTTAGATAATCATAGTCGATGATAACATCACAGTTCCCACCGCTATTCCAAAACCGTACATGAAACCTTAGCTTCATACGGCTTCTCTATGATCAGAAAAAAGGAAAGGGTTGTTTCGTTTCGGTATTATCCCCCTGGGCATAGATAGAATTAGGTAAGATAAAATCGATTGGAAAGTCCTAAATTAGACCAAAGGAATTCCGTCTGCTAGAATAAGAAAAAGCGCTTCCGAATTGATCTCGTCCTTTATAATATAATGAAAATTTTTCTTTGTTCAGTAATAACTTAATCTTGGAATAAAACACTCGTTATAGCAATTAATAAATGAAAAGAATTAGGCATTAATTAAAGAATTAGGCATTAATTCATGAGGAATTCTGTATTAATATGAATAGAGGAAGGAAAGAATAAATAAATATCTTTTTTTTGTATTGCATTCCATATCTTTTGTCCTATTCTTCTTTCCCCGGGGAAGGGTACTTAAAAAGAAAAAAGGAATAAAGGATTAATTCGTTCTTGATAGCCATTTCTTTAACAAGTGAAAGGGAACATACTCTGGATCGGAATCCGAAGAAAGTACTACTTGATCATTTCCACCAATTTCAAGTCCTTATTATGATTCCTTTTATGAGGAAAAATCCCTAATGTCTTAGATTCCCTCATTACTAATCCTTTATGTACTTTAGTGTTCCTAACCCCTCACTAATTTTTGATGGATTCCCCTTATGATTATAAGTTATAGTAATAACTCGGAATATTCTAGTAATGGAATTCCATATCGCGAATCCTTTATTCTTGCCCGCTTCAAGATATGATGACTAATCAAAAAATATCAACCTTGGGGTAAAGAGTTTACACTACTTATGTTTACTTCAACTTTTTTCTTGTACGTAGGAAATGAGATTTTTTCTTTTTACTACAAATTAATAAGCTGTTTTGTTTCACTCATATAGCTATCTAGTTTAACTTACCAACCCGAATACAGAATAAGAAAAGGAAGATAAATATTCAATGGATTTTGGAGGAAAAAGATCCTATTTTAACGAATCACACGTAGAGATATTGCTAGCACACAAAAAGTTAATGGTATTTCATAACTAATAGATTGAGCAGCAGCTCGTAGACCGCCTGAAAAAGAATATTTATTATTTGAGCTATATCCTGCCATAAGAAGACCAATAGGAGCAATACTTGAAATGGCAATCCATAAAAAAACACCAATACTAAGATCGGCTAAAACAAAACGATATCCCAAAGGGATAACTAAAAAACTTAATAAAATTGATATGACTGCTATAGAAGGTCCAATGCTAAATAAAGGAATATCTCCTCGGGATGGCAGGATATCCTCCTTAAAAAGTAGCTTAGTTCCATCGGCTATAGCTTGAAGCAGTCCCAGGGGGCCAGCATATTCAGGACCAATACGTTGTTGTATCGATGCGGATATTTCTCTTTCTAACCACACAATTACGAGTACTTCTATTGTGATTCCCAGTAGGAGGGTCAAAATGGGTAGAATCCATATCAGTCCATAGACTTCTTTTAATAATTCCGATTTCGAAAAAGAATTGATAGTTTCTATCTCTACCCTATCTATTATCATTTCAACGATCAACTTCCCCCATAATGATATCTATACTACCTAATATCGTCATGATATCAGCCAATTTCATTTTTTTAACTAGTTGAGGAAGAATTTGCAAATTAATAAAACCGGGTGGACGAATTTTCCATCTCCAGGGGAAAAGACTATCATCTCCTACCAGATAAATTCCTAATTCACCTTTTGGAGCTTCCACTCTTACATAAAGCTCTTGCTTTGACAATTCAAAATTGGGCGAAGGTTTTTTACCAAGAAATCGATATTCAAAATCATTCCATTCGGAATTCTTTGTTTTCTTAAAGCGTCGGACTTCTAAATTCTCATAAGGGCCTCCAGGAATTTTCTCTACAGCCTGTTGAATAATTTTGATGGATTCCCTCATTTCACCCATTCGTACTAAATAGCGAGCTAATGAATCCCCTTCTTTTTGCCATTGGACTTTCCAATCGAATTGGTTGTAAGACTCATAAGGATCGACTTTACGAAGATCCCATTGTATTCCAGAAGCTCGTAACATCGGTCCCGATAAGCCCCAATTTACTGCTTCTTCTCCGCTAATAAAACCGACTCCTTCAACTCGTTCTAAAAAAACGGGATTCCGTGTAATAAGTTGTTGATATTCAACAACTCCTCGTAAAAAATAATCACAGAAATCTAAACATTTATCGACCCATCCATAAGGTAGATCGGCGGCTACCCCTCCGATGCGAAAGTAATTATGCATCATTCGCATACCTGTAGCAGCTTCAAATAGATCATATATCAATTCTCTCTCTCTAAAAATATAGAAAAAAGGGGTCTGTGCGCCTAGATCCGCCATAAAAGGTCCAAGCCATAACAAGTGAGAAGCTATACGGCTCAACTCTAACATAATTACCCTAATATAGCTGGCTCTTTGGGGTATTTGAATATTCTCCAAGAATTCTGGTGCATTTACCGTTATTGCTTCTGTAAACATAGTAGCTAAATAATCCCACCGTGTTACATAAGGTAAGTATTGTATAATAGTTCGGTTTTCCGCGATTTTTTCCATTCCTCTGTGTAAATAGCCTAATATGGGTTCACAATCAATAACATCTTCACCATCGAGAGTAACGATCAGTCGAAGAACACCATGCATTGATGGGTGCTGAGGGCCCATATTGACTATCATGAGATCTTTTCTTGTAAGCGGTAGACTCATATCCTTTCTTCCTTAATTCATTATTCCATGAAAATGGATTATTCCATGAATTCCTCAAAACGAGGCTCATCAAAATGCAAAATCTAAGACTACTATAAGACTACTAATAAAATAAGAAAAAAATTCGAACGATTAAATTACTTCTCCCGAATATCCAACTGACTGATTAATTTCTTATAACGTACTCTATTTTTCTTTGCCAAATAAGCCAGCAAACGTTGACGTTTTCCCAAAAGTCTTCGTAGACCTCTTTCCGATGAAAAATCTTTTTTGTGTAATTCCAAATGTGAAGCAAGTCTCCGTATCTTATTGGTGAAACTGAATACTTGAAATTCAACAGAACCTCTGTTTTCTTCTTTTTCTTCTTTAACCATAAATCCCAAAATTTTTCTACCTCCTTTCTTTTTCATGTATTTTTCTGATCAGGAAAAATAAAAAATTATGTCAGTTATTTTGAAGTTATTCTAATCTCGTACACACAAAAATTTGCAATTATTCATCTACTACTGGAATTTGGATTTATTTTATCGATGCAAATTGGATTTGGATAGAAGGGTACATTCTTTTATTTTAGATAGAAGAAACATTTCTTCTATCTAAAATAAAAGAATTTTGCTGATTTATTTATTGCTATATCCAATTTATGGAATTGATACACCATTTAATTGATATCGTTTAGCAAAATGAAACACAGCATATGCATCCATCTTTCGGCTCGAGAATTTCACGGGATAGAGATATGGTATAAGAAATAGGCTATTAAGTAACTCTAAATGAATTGTGGATACATCTGTATCCTTAACATACTGAAACGACTGCCATTATTCGTATCAAACCAATAGCGATTCATACAAGCTAAATCTTCTAATCAATGGTGGGCCAATAATGCATTTTTTTGCATATGTATTAAGACGCTTGGCCTGATTTCGAAATTGTCCAGAGTTTTTTATGTTGTTTTCATTGCAAAATGATGGACCTCCTTCCGTAACTTTCCAATTACGAGTACGAGAATTGAAAGACATGAAAATTCTCAATTCTCTACGGCGTCTAGGAGATAGATAGAATATTTTCAGGAACAAGAAAATCAGAAGAATCTTTCTCTCTATTCACTACCATTCCGCGTCTTCGACTTCTATTAGTTTCTTTTCTTCTTTAATGCAATAGCTATAGTTTGATATAGAATCCATTTCTCAAAGTAATGGAAACCATTCTCGTATAGGAAATGGTTCGAAAATCGCTATTCCATCTTTTAGGTATCGTGAAAAGTGATACCTGTGAAGATCGTGCATTTCAGTCACATTCAGATCCGCTTTTCGAGTCCATGATATAACCAAATTGGATGGATCTTCCACCCGTTTAGCTAAGAAAGAATAGATGCAGAGGTGGATAATAGATCGATATGAAGATCATGAGCTGCCCCATAATGAAACCGCCAGTAGTCGCGAATATCTCCTTCTTCCCTAATCCAAGATTGGAGAAAGAAGATCTAAGAGGGACCTATGGAGAATGTGGTCAGAAATCCATAATAGAGTCCGACCACAACGACCGAATTAATTATCCTCATCGAGAAACTTAGACTACTAAGTAGAAAAGGTAGAAAAGATTTGAAAATCATGGCATGGGTCTCCTTTTTTTCTTTCTTTAGAGTTTTCTATATGCACAATTTCTCGATGTTTCGATGAGAATTTCTTGACTTTCCATATATAGAAAGAGATAGACTATAAATGACATCTCTTATGTAAATAAGACCAAAGGGATGGATATTAAATGATAGGAAGTGCTAGGAAGTGAAATAGAATGAAATAGAGCCACTTTGGGCTTCCCTATGAAATGAGGCATGGAACGGAGTCACTACGAAGAAATTCCGGGAGTTACGAAAGAAGCTTCGGACTCATATTGTTCATGGGTTGAGAGCGGGAGTTGAACTCTAGGAGGTCGAATCTCCCC